AAAGGTACGATCATGAAGAGATTAAAACATCGAGCTCGCGGGCGTAGTTTTGCGATACAAAAACCGACCTGCCATGTAACTATTGTAATGAAAGATATATCCTTAGATGAATCTATAGATACCGACTCTATTACATGGTCACAAAAAGCTAAATGGAAAAAAAAGGATACAACTATGTCGTATTATGATATGTATAGTAATGGGGGAACATGGGACAAAAAATAAATCCAATAGGTTTCAGACTTGGTACAACCCAAGGTCATCATTCCCTTTGGTTCGCACAACCAAAAAATTATTCTGAGGGTCTGCAAGAAGATCAAAAAATAAGAAATTATATCAAGAATTATGTACAAAAAAATATGAAAACATCTTCTGGCGTCGAGGGAATTGCACGTATAGAGATTCAAAAAAGAATCGACCTAATCCAAATCATAATCTATATGGGATTTCCAAAAATATTAATAGAAAGTCGACCCCGAGGAATCGAAGAATTACAGATGAATTTACAAAAAGAATTAAATTCTGTAAATCGAAAACTTAACATTGCTATCACACGAATTGAAAAGCCTTATGGAAACCCTAATATTCTTGCAGAATTTATAGCCGGACAATTAAAAAATAGAGTTTCTTTTCGCAAAGCAATGAAAAAGGCTATAGAATTAACTGAACAAGCCGATACAAAAGGAATTCAAGTGCAAATTGCAGGACGTATCGACGGAAAAGAAATTGCCCGTGTTGAATGGATCAGAGAGGGTAGGGTTCCACTACAAACCATTCGAGCTAAAATTGATTATTGTTCATATACAGTTCGAACAATCTATGGGGTATTGGGCATAAAAATTTGGATATTTATAGAAGGTGGATAATAAACCTTTATTTCCCCTTGCATTCTATCCAGCGATGGAACAAAAAATGATAAAATCGTTTCTTCTTTTTATTTTCTGTTCAATAAAAAAACGAACAATTATAATTCTATAGGGTTTAATAAAAATTAAATGAATCTTTTGATAAAATTGCTATGCTTAGTGTGTGACTCGTTGGTTTTTTGAGGGTTAGTATAAAAAACCAGCCTCATAGTATAAACAAATAACTATAGAAGTAATAACCAACTCATCACTTCGTATTATCTGGATCCAAAGAACCAGTCAAGATATGATATATTGTTCATATTGTTGTAGCAACTGAAATCTTTTTTAGTAAAAAATTTATAAGTTGTCAATCGAAATCAAAAAGAAAGGGTATGGATAAATGGAAGGATGAGAGAAAGAAAGAAAAAGAATAAAGACTATTGATGATATAGATATAGAATTCCAATATGTAAGGTCTACGAGTCATCTCAGAAAAAATCTGCGTAATAAAGCATCAATACGGATTCATCATTAAATGGATCTGCGCATCGAACAAAAAAGAAAGAGCTTCGAGCCAATAAAGACTAAGAATATTGACTCAAAAACTAACAGCTCCGTTGTAGAATTCAGACCTAATCATTAATTAAGAAGCGATGGGAACGATGGAACCTGTGAATTCAAAAGATTTTAGTGAAAAAGAATTCGAATGATTCATTGATCGGGATGGCGGAACCGGCCAGAGACCAATTCATCTATTCGGAAAAATTATGAACTAATGAGAGAACTGAAATAGAAATTGAAAGAGGAAATATTCGCCCGCGAAAACTTGATTTTGTTGGATTGCTAAAATTGGGTCAATCCAAGACGATAAAGAGTAAAACAAAAGAAAGATTTGTTTTAACTTTCTAAAACATTATAAAATGGATAAATATAAGAAAAAAATAGTTATTTAATGTATTTAGATTTAGTTATCTATACAAACAAGATATACAAATTCATAATATATTTGATCGAGATAAAATGAAATCCATGATTCAGTATATTACTTATTAAACTTAATTCAAATTTTTTCTATCTGAGTTGAATTCAGAATCTTGAATTTGAGAATTTGAATTAATTTATTCGCGAGGAGCTGGATGAGAAGAAACTCTCACGTCCGGTTCTGTAGTAGAGATGGAATTCAAAACAAACCATCAACTATAACCCCAAAAGAACCAGATTCCGTAAACAACATAGAGGAAGAATGAAGGGAATGTCTTATCGAGGTAATACTATTTGTTTTGGTAAATACGCTCTTCAGGCACTTGAACCCGCTTGGATCACATCTAGACAAATAGAAGCAGGTCGACGAGCAATGACACGAAATGCACGTCGCGGTGGAAAAATATGGGTCCGTATTTTTCCAGATAAACCAGTTACAGTAAGGCCCGCAGAAACACGTATGGGTTCAGGTAAAGGCTCTCCCGAATATTGGGTAGCTGTTGTTAAACCAGGTCGAATCCTTTATGAAATGGGTGGAGTAACAGAAAATATAGCCAGAAGGGCTATTTCAATAGCAGCGTCTAAAATGCCTATACGAGCTCAATTCATCATTTCGGGATAAAAAAGAAATAGGCCTTAAAAATAGCGGGTGCAGTTTTCTTTTTTTGAAC